TTTCAGGGTAGCAAACATTCGCTAGAATTTCTCTTAAATTCGAACCTATAGCTGATGATAGAACTAGAATAGATATTTTCTGTTTCCTACTCACACGAGCCCAAATCCTTGCTTTTCTATCAATCTCTAATTCTAATCTTCCTCCCCAATCTGATATTATGGTGCCGGTATAGACCGAAATTCCGTTATGGTTCAATTCTGACCGGTAATAGATACCAGGGCTTTGCAATATTTGATTGATTACAATTCTGTATATTCCATTTACTATAAAAATTCCCAGGGAATTCATTAGAGGAATGTTTCCAATAAAAATGGTTTGTTCTTGAATATCCCTACTGGTTTTCCAAATCAATCCCGCGGATACATATAATTCGGAGGAATATGTGAGTGATTTATATACAGCATCTTTTTCTTTTATCAAGGGTTCTACCAATTGATAGGTTTCCACAAATAATTGAAATTCAATTTCTTGATCTGTATCTTCAATTTTTGGAAACTTATAAAGTTCTTCTGTTAAGCCCTGATCAATGAACCTACAAAAACCTTCGAATTGTATCTGATTCAACCCGGGTATTGTATACATTCCCCCATTTCCACTCCCATTTATTTTGAATTTACCCATTTATAGATATAGAAAATATCCCATTATTTGCTCTCATTCTTCATCGAATCATATGAATCAATTTAGCAATAATGGAATTTCTATTTTTTTTTTTTACTGAATCGCATGAAATTTTACCTAACTACGAATACAGAATGGATGAAATACCTATGAACAGAGGAGAATAAATAAAATTTTATACTCAAATTGGAATTGGCATTTGCAACAGATATAATATAAATGGAAAGGAATTGAAAAATTCCACCTAGACTTACTTATGGGGTTTTTTTATAGAATATCAAAACAAAAAAATGGATTCCATTTCTACCATTATTATGATATTCCACATTCGAATTCGATTGGACACGGACACCAGAAAAAGAAATGAATCTGTTCGATGAGATAAAGACCTAATAATCAACAATATAGAATTTATTTTTTTAGCACTTAACTTTTTCACGGCTTCAATTGTTCAAAAAAGAATTCGTAGAGAAGAGAGATATTTTTTTACCTATTTTTTTAGGCGAATTTTCAAAATGCGGGTGAAGTGCGTACTTGTATTTATTAAAATTAAACACGTGTGCTATAGCTATCTATATTGGTCTCTCTTTATTCTTTATTGCAGCCCTATTCGTTCGGGACAGCATATGTCATGTTAAATTTTTCTATTCAATCGATTTAATGAAAAATTGTCAAAATTGACGCACGATAATTTCCCGAAAATTCCCTATAGATATCAGATAAGAAGATATCGGATAAGATGAGAATATCTGTGTAATAATTTATGGTCTAGGGTTTCCATATATTGATAATTGCTGTTATAATTGAAATGGAGAAGGTTTTTTTTATTAAAAAAAAGAAATACTGATTTTATGTATCAATTTGGATTTTCTTATCTCATTAGGAAAAACCTATTTTGGATTCAAATCCAAGAATCGTTCATGAATTAACATTTAATTTAATAGTTAACGGTTCTGATTTGTCCTGAATTTTTACTTTAGTGACCGAAAGTTTACGTTTCTTTTTTATCGTTTTGGCGGCATGGCCGAGCGGTAAGGCGGGGGACTGCAAATCCTTTTTCCCCAGTTCAAATCCGGGTGTCGCCTGATCGACAAGAGAATTGAAATAGCTTATTTTATTTGGTTTTGCTGATATAAAACTTGACAATTTTTTTTACAGCAGAAGCAAGCAGAGGAAAAGGACTCTTGAAACTTCTAAATTCTAAGCATCTGGAGGTTTTGTTCTCTAAAATGCTGTAAATCTTTGTGTATCGGATTCAAGAAAGTATTATAGTCGTGAAAAGGAATCGGTAAATTTTGATAGGCTAGCCCCCACACTCCACTACTAATGTAGTGTCCGTCTACTGACTGGGTCTTGAATTTGATTGGATAGGAATAGGTCGGACAGGGAATCATTTTTAGTTGTAGAAGAAACTTTGTATACAGACTCATGAAAGTCTATGAGCGCTACGACATTTATTCCATATTAGTTAGATTGAATAGCTAATTCGTTTTCTTTTTCTTTTTGATTTCTAGAATTATAGAATTGATTTCTAATTCTATAAATCAATTCTATAAATCTATATATATAGAAATATATATATAGATTTTCATTTCATTCTATAATTCGAATATCTAATTCATATTAGAAAAATATTCGAAATAAAGAAAGAAAAAAATTCTTTCTTTTCGCTTTCGGTAACCCCCTAGTGAAAGAGTTTACTAAGCAGTTTTCCGATTGTTTTACAGAGAAAATCGGGCGACGGTAAGTATTATATCAAATCGGAAATAGAAGTATGCGATAGATAGCGATCATTCTTGTTTTACTTAATGAAATGTAGGGCAACTAAAAATATAGGTCTTTTTATTCCTACCTGTTAGGAATATTCATTTAGAGATCATATAAGAATTTGTTAGATGTTATAGTTCGATTTATTGGATTCTTTCGTCAATAGTGTTAGGACAGAATTCCTTTTTTTGACTCTGCGCCAGCGATTCCACTATTATTAGTATTAGTGAACAATAATGAAATAATTCCTTCATATTGATAGATAGGGGGCATAATTCACATGGATATAGTAAGTCTCGCTTGGGCTGCTTTAATGGTAGTCTTTACATTTTCCCTTTCCCTCGTAGTATGGGGAAGAAGTGGACTTTAAAGATATTACGAATTTAGTTGAGGGAGCAAACTCAAACTGTATCAATTGTTTTATAGACGGTTCTGCAATTTTTTTAATTCATTAATTAACTTAGAAATTGATAAATTGAGTTAAAAAAAAATACCTACATTTCGGAATTCTATTCGATTGGAATACTGTATTCGAATATCGAATAAATATATGTATATATAATATATATATTATATATATAAAGATAAAGAATAAAGATAAAAAAGATAAAGAAAGGACTCTTTCAATCAAATAAATATTTCAATTATTCCCATGTTCCTATTTGAAAAGGAATACAAATAATAAGAAATTGATTCCAACCAAATTCTTCCTAAAATTTCTAGTTCGATGAAAGGACCCTCTATATATAGATATATAGAGAATGAGGAACCGCCGAATCTTTTTATCCCTCCCTTTTTTTCAAAAGAGTTCTGTTATTAGTTATTATATTAAGGGATACACACTTTCTATGGGAAACAAGATAGACATAGTGGTTGTCTAAGTCTAACGAGATACTACACATAATAAGATATTCCCGTTGCCTTAGGTGAGTCACATTATTACGTGCTTATGCTTACCACTTATTTTTTATTTGGTTTATTAGTTTCGGAATGGAGTTTATGCTTTATTGAACTCATTTCCTATCATGGTTCAAACATTAAAAATCGATTGGGTTTTACTAATCTTTTAGAAATAGGAAAAAGTTTCCCATAGAACCGGGGGATCATCTGTCAACTATTTAATCAACTACTTCTTCGTAATACTAAAAAGATTACTTGATTTTTTTTAATATGATACCGAGATTGGTCTTGAAAATAATCAAAAATCTATATAAATCTTAATCTCGGAAGAATAAGAGGTGTCCTTCTTTTTTTTATTATTTCAGATTGATTGGAACCAATACAAGTCAAATAGATAATAGATGAAAAAAAAATTGGGGGGCGCTATGTACATTCCATATCTGTGATTGATATATATATGAATAGGAAGATACATATTGTAGATTGATCCATATTAAAGTATCTTTATTTTTATATACTACAATAACAATAATAGATAAATAACAATAATAGATAGTTTGGTAGAAAGAAATAGCTCTTATTTCTTTCTACCAAACTAAACTATCCGATTTCATAGAAATCTGCTGATTCTAGTCCGATCATTTCATTGAAGACTAAGACACGAAATGGAAATCCTTTTGCATTTTTTTCTTGATTGCATTGATAAGAACAAAGAAGTCAAGTTTAAGTTAAATTAATCACTTTGACTTACTGTTTTTACGTATATTATAAGTAAAAAGGCAGTAGGAACTAGAATGAACAGTGCAGTAGCAATAAACGCTAGAATATTGACTTCCATAATCTCATCGTTTCATTTCTCTTTAATTCGCAATAACTCGGGATTTAATCCCATAGAGATGAAAAATCTTTCGTCGGTAAATTCAATGGGATAATAAAAATGACATCTCGATGATATCGAATCGGATCAATATCATGAATAACAATATCTGAGCTATCAACTCGATTCATCGTCGAGAATTGAATAGTATAACATAGGAAGATCTTTTATCCATACCGAATTCAAAATTGGATTATTGATCCAATCAAAAATTCCTTTCCTTTTTATTTATTTTTTTTTTTTAAGAGTTTGTTTGTTCTTTCTTCAGCGGGACTCTTCTCTTAAACTAAAAATTATCGATAGGGAATCTTTGTTTGATCTTTATTTTATTAATATTCTCCTACTTGCATTAGGAATAGGACACATGTATCAAAAGTTCAGTGTGAAATTTGAATGAGATAGATTGTTTCAAATTCAAATAATTAGTAATTGAAATTAGTTACACAAAATCGGGGCAAGATAAGGGATATACTTGGAATCTTAAAGTATTCGAATCAACTATGTTCAATTTCTTTTGTATTGTGAAAATTCCATTTGTGGGTGTGTTCGTGGTAAACATATATAGTACTCTATTCCATTACACAGATCAGGAGTAATCGAAAAAACCCGGCCCAGCAGTACGGTATCTTTTTTTCTTGGAATCCTGAATAGGACGCTACTAATATTTATACTAATCTACATATGTTTCTTTCCCACCAATCAATATTAGTTGACGAAATGGAAATTACCATATTGGTTTGATTATAAATGTGAAACGAAAAAGAAAAAAAAGAAATAAAGAAAGGGAGTCCTAGTTAGGAATAAAATTCTGTTCTATTCCCTTTCACAGAAAATGGAGAGATAAATTGATGTATTTTTTTATTGGATTTGTATCCATCGGGACTGACGGGGCTCGAACCCGAAGCTTCCGCCTTGACAGGGCGGTGCTCTGACCAATTGAACTACAGTCCCAGGGAAAAAAGCGTAGAGCGTACATATTCTTACCATTTCATTCAAACCTCTTCATTTCCATTTTCGTTGTGTTGTAACTGACAGAGGCGGGACTGATCTATTGATATCTACACGGATATGCACTTTAGCGAGATCGACACGGATTACTAGTAATCTTTTCGTTATTGCCAAATCGATTGAAAATAAATCTTTCAATGAATCAAGGAAAAAAGAGTTTTTTTATTTACTTTACCTCCCCTTTCTTTCCTTATACTATACTTACAGATCCTAATAGGAATCTAAATCATTAGCAAGATTTGAATTTTTGGAAAAATACGCAATCAAAGAAGAAAGAAGAAAGAAGAAAGGCAGGTAAGGTATGTATCCATTTTTTATTCTTCCATATCGGCACATCGGGCATTTCCGGAGAACAACAAATGGTTATATCATTTCATGGTGGATCGGCGAATTATTGGGTTGGGCCGAGCTGGATTTGAACCAGCGTAGACATATTGCCAACGAATTTACAGTCCGTCCCCATTAACCGCTCGGGCATCGACCCAGGAAGAGTCAATCTCAGTCTTTATTGAAAATCCCAGGATCAACTTACTTTAGTAGTACCCTACCCCCAGGGGAAGTCGAATCCCCGCTGCCTCCTTGAAAGAGAGATGTCCTAAACCACTAGACGATGGGGGCATACTTGCCCAACCGCCATTATATTATTATGTTCATAGTATGAACAGTTTTTTGAAATTGTCAATATAATGATATGACTCGATCAGAAGGATTTTTCCGTCTGTCATAAGTCCATAAGAATTTTTTGATTCCTCATTTCGATTTAAAAATTGTTCATTCCAATGGCTACTCTAGAATTCTAAAAAAAAAATATAAAAAATAAAAAATACGAAGGACAGGACCCTTTCTTTCGGAGAATGATTGGTTTACCGGAAAGGGCGAGGGGTTTAAACTTCATTTTTTTTTTTTCACATTCATTGATTCATTCATTGTTAAGATTCGATGGGCATATTTATATCTCACACTAAGCCGGAAAATAAAAAGGAAATTCAAAAACGATAATCAATCTGGAAATCTGGGAAGAGGGATAGGGATCAACAAGTTATTGAAAATTGTTTTTCAATAAGAATTTGGTTGAGGGACAAATGGAATCCATTTATCAATGATTCGAGGAAATTTCTTGGATATATTCTATATTGATTGGGTATATTCTATATTGAATTGGCGGGTAGATGGAGCAATCCCATTAGGATCGGTTTTCAAATAATTCATTGCATTGATATTTATCAAATCCAATATCAATAAACCAAAACCATTTTACCCTTTCTCTATACTATACTCACTAGATAAATTCAATTTCTTGTTCCGTAATGAGCCACTATAAAATAGATCTATGTACATCTATTCTATTTTAATAGAATTCAATATAATTATAATATAGTATAATAGAATAGAAATAATAGAATAAGTATACATATAAATAGGAGCATATGCAATACTAAATATATGTACTAGACCCATAGTGTCTAGTTACTTATTCAGGAATTGAATCAAAGGGGCCCTTTTAACTCAGTGGTAGAGTAACGCCATGGTAAGGCGTAAGTCATCGGTTCAAATCCGATAAGGGGCTTTTTTGCATAAAAACCCAACAGTAGTATTCATATTTGAGGGGAGAGGATATTGTTGTGTAATAAAAAAGTAAGGAATTTTCGAATTTCATTCGAAAAGGAAAATGGAATTATGAAATTTTTAATTCTAAAAAATGATAATAGAATAATTCTAATGAATTATAGTAATTCTAGTTAGAAAGGTGAACATTTTTTTTTTATAATGAATAATGATAAGTCATCTCATTTAATTGCCAGATATTCCTATTTTTCTGTTATTCCAATCCAAATTCATTGGAAAGATTATCAATCAACAAAATAAAAAGTAAGTGGACCTAACCCATTGAATCATGACTATATCTACTATTCTGATATTCAAATTCAATATCAAAATAGAGATGAAATTATCTTCTTTTATTTCATTTTCCATATTTCTTTGGTTTGAACTCCAGAAGAATCTGTCGATATTTCCGATTAAATCTTCTTGTTCCTAGGGGTTCCATAGGAAAAAATTGCTATTCCCTTCCTCCACGGAAGAAAGGGTTATTCCAAGTCCCAAAAGTCATTTTTCATTTTCAATATCTTTCTTTGATTTCAGAGAACACAAGAAAAGATCAATTTACATTTCAATTTCTATAAGATATAGATATCGAAAAGAAATCTATCAAGGCTTTCCATATCAAATGGTTTCATATCGAGGCATATGATATTTTTTTTCCGGCAATTGATGGATGCGAGAAAGAGACTTTCACTTCTAGTCTCTTATTATTAAATTCAATACA